GCTAGCGTAGCTTAATACAAAGCATAACACTGAAGATGTTAAGATGGGCCCTGAGAAGCTCCGCATGCACAAAGGCATGGTCCCGACCTTACTATCAGCTCTAGCCCAACTTACACATGCAAGTCTCCGCAGCCCCGTGAGTAAGCCCTTAATCCCCTGCCCGGGGACGAGGAGCAGGCATCAGGCACAAATTTTTAGCCCAAGACGCCAGGCCTAGCCACACCCCCAAGGGAATTCAGCAGTGATAAATATTAAGCCATAAGTGAAAACTTGACTCAGTTAGAGCTAAGAGGGCCGGTAAAACTCGTGCCAGCCACCGCGGTTAAACGAGAGGCCCTAGTTGATAGTACAACGGCGTAAAGGGTGGTTATGGATAGCGAAATAATAAAGTCAAATGGCCCTTTGGCTGTCATACGCTTCTAGGAGTCCGAAGCCCAATATACGAAAGTAACTTTAAGAAAGCCCACCTGACCCCACGAAAACTGAGGAACAAACTGGGATTAGATACCCCACTATGCTCAGTCATAAACCCAGACGTCCAACTACAATCAGACGTCCGCCCGGGTACTACGAGCATTAGCTTGAAACCCAAAGGACCTGACGGTGCCTCAGACCCCCCTAGAGGAGCCTGTTCTAGAACCGATAACCCCCGTTAAACCTCACCGCTTCTAGCCATCCCAGCCTATATACCGCCGTCGTCAGCTTACCCTGTGAAGGCAATAAAAGTAAGCAAAATGGGCACAACCCAGAACGTCAGGTCGAGGTGTAGCGTACGAAGCGGGAAGAAATGGGCTACATTTTCTATTATAGAACACTACGGACATGCAACATGAAATAGTGCTTGAAGGAGGATTTAGTAGTAAAGAGGAAGCAGCGTGTCCTTTTGAACCCGGCTCTGAGGCGCGTACACACCGCCCGTCACTCTCCCCTGTCGAAATGCAATAAAGTTACCTAACACCAAAGCTCTGACAAGGGGAGGCAAGTCGTAACATGGTAAGTGTACCGGAAGGTGCACTTGGATAAAATTCAGGGTGTGGCTGAGCTAGTTAAGCATCTCACTTACACCGAGAAGACATCCATGCAAATTGGATCGCCCTGAGCCAACCAGCTAGCTTAATCACCAGTATAATTCAACAATATTTATAACAAAACAAGACCTGACCCTACAAACTAAACCATTTTTTTACCTGAGTATGGGAGACAGAAAAGGTTCCCCAAAGCAATAGAGAAAGTACCGCAAGGGAAAGCTGAAAGAGAAATGAAACAACCCATATAAGCACTGAAAAACAAAGACTAAACCTTGTACCTTTTGCATCATGATTTAGCCAGTACCCTCAAGCGAAGAGATCTTTAGTTTGATGTCCCGAAACCAGGTGAGCTACCCCGAGACAGCCTATATAATTTAGGGCTAACCCGTCTCTGTGGCAAAAGAGTGGGAAGAGCTCCGGGTAGAAGTGACAGACCTACCGAACCTGGTGATAGCTGGTTGCCTGAGAAATGAATAGAAGTTCAGCCTCGCACACCCTTAATCAAGAAGCACATCATCAAGATACAATGGATATATACGAGAGTTAGTTGAAGGGGGTACAGCCCCTTTAACAAAGGATACAACCTTAGCAGGAGGATAAAGATCATAATCAATAAAATATACTGTTCTAGTGGGCCTGAAAGCAGCCATCTAAACAGAAAGCGTTAAAGCTCGGACAGAAGGAAGTTTATTATCCCGATAAAAAATCTTACTCCCCTAACTGTATCAGGCCAACCCATGCCTACATGGGTGAGACTATGCTAAAATGAGTAACAAGAAGACTCGATCTTCTCCCGCCACAAGTGTAAACCAGATCGGACTAGCCGCTGGAATTTAACGAGCCCAACCAAAGAGGGCATTGCGAATAATAGAGACTCCAGGAAGAGCCCGCAATTAACTGATCGTTAACCCCACACTGGAGTGGCGTTTTAAGGGAAAGACTAAAAGAGGGGGAAGGAACTCGGCAAACACAAGCCTCGCCTGTTTACCAAAAACATCGCCTCCTGCAGCATAAAGTATAGGAGGTCCAGCCTGCCCAGTGACTACGGGTTCAACGGCCGCGGTATATTGACCGTGCAAAGGTAGCGCAATCACTTGTCTTTTAAATAGAGACCTGTATGAATGGCTAGACGAGGGCTTAACTGTCTCCCCCTTCCGGTCAGTGAAATTGATCTATCCGTGCAGAAGCGGGTATAGTACTACAAGACGAGAAGACCCTTTGGAGCTTAAGGTACAGGATTCAACCACGTTAAGCAACTCCATAAAGAGCAAGAACTTAGTGGTCCTGAAGTTTTACCTTCGGTTGGGGCGACCGCGGAGGAAAAGCAAGCCTCCGAGTGGACTGGGCCGAGACCCTAAAGCCAAGAGAAACATCTTCAAGCCGCAGAACATCTGACCAATAATGATCCGGCTCGAAAGCCGATCAACGGACCAAGTTACCCTAGGGATAACAGCGCAATCCTCTCCCAGAGCCCATATCGACGAGGGGGTTTACGACCTCGATGTTGGATCAGGACATCCTGGTGGTGCAGCCGCTATTAAGGGTTCGTTTGTTCAACGATTAAAGTCCTACGTGATCTGAGTTCAGACCGGAGCAATCCAGGTCAGTTTCTATCTGTAACGCTACTTTTCCCAGTACGAAAGGATCGGAAAAGGGGGGCCTATACTTCACGCATGCCCCACCCCTAATTCATGAAGACAAATAAATTAAATAAGGGAGGGCTAAAACCCCTGCCGCCCAAGATAAGGGCATACTGGGGTGGCAGAGCATGGTAAATTGCGTAAGGCCTAAGCCCTTAAAGCCAGAGGTTCAAATCCTCTCCCCAGTTCATGCTTAACACCTTAATGACTCACCTGGTTAACCCACTCGCCTACATTGTTCCCGTCCTACTGGCCGTGGCGTTTTTGACTTTACTTGAGCGAAAGGTATTAGGCTACATACAGCTACGAAAAGGGCCTAACGTGGTAGGGCCTTATGGCCTACTGCAGCCTATCGCTGACGGAGTTAAGCTCTTTATTAAAGAGCCCGTTCGCCCATCCACATCGTCCCCATTCTTGTTTTTAGCAACCCCTATTCTTGCACTGACCCTTGCCCTCACTCTTTGAGCACCCATCCCTATACCTCACCCAGTCATTAACCTTAACTTGGGTGTTCTGTTTATCTTGGCACTATCCAGCCTTGCGGTATACTCTATTCTTGGCTCAGGCTGGGCCTCGAACTCAAAGTATGCGCTCATCGGGGCCCTACGAGCAGTTGCCCAGACAATTTCATACGAAGTGAGCCTTGGACTTATCCTCCTCTCAGTAATCGTCTTTTCCGGGGGCTACACCCTACAAACATTTAATACCGCCCAAGAGAGCATTTGGCTACTCGTACCCGCATGGCCCCTGGCCGCGATGTGATATATCTCAACTCTTGCAGAGACCAATCGGGCACCCTTTGATTTAACGGAAGGTGAATCGGAACTTGTCTCTGGCTTCAATGTCGAATATGCAGGGGGCCCCTTTGCCTTGTTTTTCCTCGCCGAGTACGCCAATATCTTGCTGATAAATACCCTCTCCGCCGTGCTGTTTTTAGGAACGTCTTACTTTCCAGCTGTCCCCGAACTCACCACGATTGGCCTAATAGTCAAGGCCGCCCTCTTATCTGTAGTGTTTCTATGAGTGCGAGCCTCTTACCCACGGTTTCGATATGACCAGCTCATGCACTTGGTATGGAAGAATTTTCTTCCTCTAACACTAGCCCTCGTATTATGACATGTATCCCTCCCAATTGCGCTGGCGGGCCTTCCCCCACAGCTATAGCCCGGGAACTGTGCCCGAGTGCCCAGGGGCCACTTTGATAGAGTGGCTTACAGGGGCTAAAATCCCCTCAGTTCTTAGAAAGAAGGGGATCGAACCCATGCCCAAGAGATCAAAACTCTTAGTGCTTCCTCTACACCACTTTCTATGATGGGGTCAGCTAAATAAGCTTTCGGGCCCATACCCCGAACATGACGGTTAAAATCCCTCCTCCATCAATGAACCCTTACGTATTAGCCACACTCTTATCCAGCCTTGGCCTGGGGACTACCCTCACCTTTGCCAGCTCCCACTGATTGCTGGCCTGAATGGGATTAGAGATTAATACTCTGGCAATTGTTCCTTTAATAGCACAACACCATCACCCACGCGCAGTAGAGGCTACCACAAAGTACTTTCTCACGCAAGCCACCGCAGCCGCCGTCATCCTATTTGCAAGCACCACTAATGCATGGGTTACTGGGGAGTGAAATATGACTAGTATGTCGGACCCTATTGCTACTGCAATAATTCTTGCCGCCCTGGCACTAAAAATTGGGCTAGCACCAATGCATTTCTGGATGCCCGAGGTTATACAAGGACTAGACTTGTTAACAGGACTAATCCTGTCTACCTGACAAAAGCTTGCCCCTTTCGCCCTGATTGTTCAAACAGCCCAGGCCTTCGACCCCCTTCTTCTCACAGCCCTCGGCCTCATGTCCACCTTAATCGGTGGTTGAGGCGGGTTGAACCAAACTCAGCTACGCAAAATCTTAGCCTACTCCTCAATCGCACACATAGGCTGAATAATGGTTGTTCTTCAGTATGCTCCCCAACTTACCCTTCTCGCATTACTAATGTATATTTTAATAACATCCGCGGCATTCCTCACACTTAAGCTTTCATATGCCACAAAGATTGGAACCCTTGCAACCACCTGGTCAAAGAGCCCACTCTTAACAGCTACAGCCGCCCTGGTGTTGCTATCTCTAGGGGGCCTCCCCCCACTCACCGGGTTTATGCCTAAGTGATTAATTTTGCAAGAGCTGGCAAAGCAGGGCCTCCCCCTTACTGCAACTGTGATGGCTCTTGCCGCCCTAATTAGCCTATACTTTTACTTACGGCTCTGCTACGCGATAACTCTCACCATTTCTCCTAATACTATCACCTCATCTACCCCTTGACGAGCTCAAACAGCCCAAGCCTCAATTCCAGTAGCCTTGTCTACCGTAATGGCCCTAGGCCTCTTGCCCATCACCCCAACTGTTATAATACTCGTTATCTAGAGGCTTAGGATAGCATCAGACCGGGAGCCTTCAAAGCTCTAAGCAGAAGTGAAAATCTTCTAGCCCCTGATAAGACCTACAAGAGTTTATCTTGCATCTTCTGAGTGCAAATCAAATGTCTTTGTTAAACTAAGGCCTTACTAGATGGGAAGGCCTCGATCCTACAAACTCTTAGTTAACAGCTAAGCGCTCAAGCCAGCGAGCATCCATCTACTTTCCCGCCGTTTGCCGGGTAAGGCGGGAAAGCCCCGGCAGGGTATTAGTCTGCGTCTCTGGATTTGCAATCCAACGTGGTACTCCACCACGGGGCTTGATAGGAAGAGGACTTAAACCTCTGTCTTCGGGGCTACAACCCACCGCCTGGACACTCGGCTACCCTACCTGTGGCAATTACACGCTGATTCTTTTCTACAAACCACAAAGACATTGGTACCCTTTATTTAGTATTTGGTGCCTGAGCCGGAATAGTGGGGACCGCTTTAAGCCTCCTTATTCGAGCTGAACTAAGTCAACCTGGCTCACTTCTGGGTGACGACCAAATCTATAATGTTATTGTTACTGCTCACGCCTTTGTAATAATTTTCTTTATAGTAATGCCAATTCTCATTGGCGGATTCGGAAACTGACTTGTACCTCTGATGATTGGGGCACCTGACATAGCTTTCCCACGAATAAATAACATAAGCTTCTGGCTTCTACCCCCTTCATTCCTGTTATTATTAGCCTCTTCCGGTGTTGAAGCCGGGGCTGGAACAGGGTGAACTGTCTACCCCCCACTTTCAGGTAACCTTGCCCACGCAGGAGCGTCAGTAGACCTAACAATTTTCTCTCTCCACCTAGCAGGTGTATCGTCAATTCTAGGGGCAGTTAATTTCATTACAACGATTATTAACATGAAACCCCCAGCAATCTCTCAGTACCAAACACCCCTCTTCGTATGAGCTGTGCTTGTGACTGCCGTTCTTTTACTCCTATCGCTACCCGTTCTAGCTGCCGGGATTACTATACTTCTCACTGACCGTAACTTAAATACTACATTCTTTGATCCAGCGGGGGGAGGTGACCCCATCCTATACCAGCATTTATTCTGATTCTTTGGTCACCCAGAGGTCTATATTCTTATTTTACCTGGATTCGGGATTATTTCACATGTTGTAGCCTACTATGCAGGCAAAAAAGAGCCATTTGGTTACATGGGAATAGTCTGAGCTATGATGGCCATCGGCCTCCTAGGATTTATTGTCTGAGCCCACCATATGTTCACTGTCGGAATAGACGTAGACACCCGTGCCTATTTTACATCTGCGACAATGATTATCGCCATTCCAACCGGTGTGAAAGTATTCAGCTGACTTGCTACACTCCACGGAGGCTCAATCAAATGAGAAACTCCTATGCTGTGAGCCCTAGGCTTCATTTTCCTCTTCACAGTTGGAGGACTAACAGGAATTGTTCTTGCCAATTCATCACTTGATATTGTTCTACATGACACATATTATGTCGTTGCCCACTTCCATTATGTACTGTCAATAGGAGCTGTGTTTGCTATCATGGCAGCATTTGTTCATTGATTTCCCCTATTCTCAGGATACACCTTAAATGATACTTGAACGAAAATCCACTTTGCTGTTATGTTTATTGGTGTTAACCTCACATTCTTCCCACAACATTTCCTAGGTTTAGCAGGAATGCCACGACGATACTCTGATTACCCAGATGCTTACGCCCTGTGAAACACAGTATCATCCATTGGCTCACTCATCTCACTAGTAGCGGTAATTATGTTCTTATTTATTTTATGAGAAGCCTTTGCTGCCAAACGAGAGGTGTCTTCAGTAGAGCTAACTATGACAAACGTAGAATGACTACACGGCTGCCCTCCACCATACCACACATTTGAGGAACCAGCATTCGTCCAAGTTCAATCAAACTAACGAGAAAGGGAGGAATTGAACCCCCATGTACTGGTTTCAAGCCAGTCACATAACCACTCTGTCACTTTCTTTTAGAGATATTAGTAAAATATGCATATTACATCACCTTGTCGAGGTGAAATTACAGGTTAAACTCCTGTATGTCTTAAATTTAATGGCACACCCCACACAACTAGGATTCCAAGACGCGGCATCACCCGTTATAGAAGAACTTCTTCACTTCCACGACCACGCCCTAATAATTGTATTTTTAATTAGCACAATGGTACTCTACATTATTGTCGCAATAGTTTCAACCAAACTCACCAACAAATATATCTTAGATTCCCAAGAGATCGAGATTGTATGGACAGTTCTACCAGCGGTAATTCTAGTTCTAATCGCGCTTCCCTCCCTTCGAATTTTATACCTTATAGATGAAGTCAATGACCCCCACCTAACGATCAAAGCCATAGGACACCAGTGATATTGAAGCTACGAATACACGGACTATGAAGACCTAGGATTCGACTCATACATAATTCCCACTCAAGATCTTACACCAGGGCAATTCCGACTTCTAGAAACAGACCATCGAATAGTAGTTCCAATAGAATCGCCCATTCGTGTTCTAGTATCCGCCGAGGACGTTCTACACTCCTGAGCTATCCCATCTCTTGGTGTAAAAATAGACGCGGTGCCTGGACGGTTAAATCAAACTGCCTTTATTGCCTCACGCCCAGGCGTATTTTACGGACAGTGCTCTGAAATTTGTGGGGCCAACCACAGCTTTATGCCTATTGTAGTTGAAGCCGTTCCGCTAAAACATTTCGAGAGCTGGTCTACATTAATACTAGAAGACGCCTCACTAGGAAGCTAATTATCGGACAAAGCGTTGGCCTTTTAAGCCAAAGTTTGGTGCCTACCGACCACCTCTAGTGACATGCCTCAACTCAACCCTAACCCCTGATTCGCAATTCTAGTATTTTCATGATTCATTTTCCTTACCATCATCCCAACTAAAGTCTTAAACCACCTAACACCCAATGAACCAGCCCCCATAAGCGAAGAAAAACATAAAACCGACTCCTGAAACTGACCATGATAACAAGTTTTTTCGACCAGTTTGCAAGCCCCTCTTTCCTAGGGATTCCACTCATTGCCGTTGCAATTGCACTTCCATGGGTATTGTTCCCAACTCCCTCATCCCGGTGAATAAATAGCCGGCTCACTACACTTCAAGCGTGATTTATTAACCGCTTTACTAACCAGTTACTAATACCCCTAAATGTAGGAGGACATAAATGAGCCCTAATGTTGACCTCGTTGATAGTATTCCTGATTACTATTAACATGCTGGGCCTTCTGCCATACACCTTCACCCCTACAACGCAACTGTCCTTAAATATAGGACTTGCCGTACCACTATGACTTGCCACAGTAATTATTGGCATACGAAACCAACCGACGGTTGCCCTTGGACATCTGCTGCCTGAAGGAACCCCTATCCCTTTGATTCCTGTACTAATTATTATCGAAACAATTAGTCTATTTATTCGACCATTAGCCCTCGGAGTCCGGCTTACGGCCAACTTAACTGCAGGTCACCTTCTTATTCAACTTATCGCCACGGCCGTATTTGTACTTCTCCCTATGATACCGACTGTCGCAATTCTCACAGCCGCCGTCCTCTTTCTGTTAACGCTTCTAGAAGTCGCAGTAGCAATAATCCAGGCCTACGTGTTTGTATTGCTCCTAAGCCTCTACATGCAAGAAAACGTTTAATGGCCCACCAAGCACATGCATTTCATATGGTTGATCCTAGCCCATGACCACTAACCGGAGCCGTAGGTGCCCTACTAATAACCTCCGGCCTAGCAATCTGGTTTCACTTCCACTCAGTAACACTGATAACCCTCGGATTAGTTCTGTTACTTCTTACAATGTTTCAATGATGGCGTGATGTTATCCGAGAAGGAACCTTCCAAGGTCACCACACGCCACCAGTACAGAAAGGACTGCGGTATGGGATAATCTTGTTTATTACTTCCGAGGTGTTCTTTTTTCTAGGCTTTTTTTGAGCTTTCTATCACTCAAGCCTAGCCCCAACACCTGAGCTGGGCGGATGCTGACCCCCCGCTGGGATCACTACCTTAGACCCCTTTGAAGTACCCCTCCTTAATACGGCCGTACTATTAGCATCCGGGGTAACAGTCACATGAGCTCACCACAGCATCATAGAGGGTGAACGAAAACAAGCCATTCAATCCCTTGCACTCACGATTCTCCTGGGTTTCTATTTCACTGCCCTTCAGGCAATAGAATACTATGAGGCACCTTTCACAATTGCAGACGGCGTATACGGCTCAACATTCTTCGTGGCCACAGGATTCCACGGGTTGCATGTCATCATTGGCTCAACCTTCTTAGCCATCTGTCTTCTCCGCCAAGTCCAATACCATTTTACATCTGAACATCACTTCGGCTTTGAAGCCGCTGCCTGATACTGACACTTTGTAGACGTAGTGTGATTATTCCTATACGTATCAATCTACTGATGAGGCTCATATCTTTCTAGTATTAAAGTTAGTACAAGTGACTTCCAATCATTTAGTCTTGGTTAAATCCCAAGGAAAGATAATGAACTTAATTACAACTATTTTTATTATTGCCGTAGCCTTATCATCAGTCCTAGCAATTGTATCTTTCTGGCTGCCCCAAATGAACCCGGATGCAGAGAAGCTCTCCCCCTATGAATGCGGGTTTGATCCACTAGGATCAGCTCGACTACCATTCTCCTTGCGGTTTTTTCTGGTAGCTATTTTATTCCTTTTATTTGATCTAGAAATTGCCCTCCTTCTCCCACTCCCATGGGGGGACCAACTCCACAGCCCAACCGGGACATTCTTTTGAGCCACCACAGTCCTAATCCTCCTGACCCTCGGGTTAATTTATGAATGGACCCAAGGGGGACTAGAATGAGCAGAATAGGGGGCTAGTCTAAAGAAGACCTCTGATTTCGGCTCAGAAAATTGTGGTTTAAGTCCACGGCCCCCTTATGACACCAGTACACTTTAGCTTTACCTCAGCATTTATTTTAGGACTTATGGGATTAGCATTCCATCGTACACACCTACTCTCCGCGCTGCTATGCTTAGAAGGCATAATGCTCTCTCTATTTATTGCACTAGCCCTATGAACACTGCAATTTGAGTCAACAAGCTTCTCTACTGCACCTATGTTACTGCTAGCTTTTTCCGCTTGTGAAGCAAGTACGGGCCTTGCACTCTTGGTTGCTACAGCCCGAACTCACGGCACCGACCGTCTACAAAACCTTAATCTTCTACAATGCTAAAAATCTTAGTCCCCACGATTATGATATTCCCAACAATCTGACTGACCACCCCTAAGTGGTTATGAACAGTCACCGCTACCCAAGGCCTCTTAATTGCCCTTGCAAGCCTCACGTGATTTAGCTGAACTTCAGAGGCTGGGTGGGCTTCGTCCAGCGCCTACTTAGCCACAGACCCCCTATCAACGCCTCTTTTAGTCTTAACATGCTGACTCCTACCCTTAATAATCTTGGCTAGCCAAAACCACATCAACCCTGAGCCCATTGCGCGTCAGCGCCTGTACATTACCCTTCTCACTTCACTTCAGGCTTTCTTGATTATGGCCTTCGGGGCCACAGAAATCATTATGTTTTATATCATATTTGAAGCCACTCTCATCCCGACCCTTATTATCATTACCCGCTGGGGTAATCAGACTGAACGCCTCAACGCGGGTACCTATTTTTTGTTTTATACTCTGGCCGGGTCTCTACCCCTCCTGGTAGCCCTGCTCCTCCTTCAACAGTCTACAGGGACTTTATCCCTATTAATTATTCAGTACACCCCTCCTACCCTATTAAGCTCATGAAGTCATAAGATCTGATGGGCAGGTTGCTTAATCGCCTTCTTAGTGAAGATGCCCCTCTATGGCGTACATCTATGGCTACCGAAAGCACACGTAGAAGCCCCCGTTGCCGGGTCTATGGTACTAGCGGCAATTCTCCTAAAACTTGGGGGGTACGGTATAATACGGATGATGATGATGCTAGATCCCCTCTCTAAAGAGCTCATCTATCCGTTTATTATTTTAGCACTTTGAGGTATTATTATGACTGGATCTATTTGTCTTCGCCAGACTGATCTTAAGTCGCTGATTGCATACTCCTCTGTCAGTCACATGGGCCTCGTAGCAGGCGGAATTCTAATCCAGACTCCATGGGGGTTCTCGGGGGCAATTATCCTCATGGTCGCCCACGGCCTAGTATCCTCCATACTGTTCTGTCTCGCCAATACGGCCTATGAACGAACCCACAGTCGGACTATAGTCCTCGCTCGGGGATTACAAGTAATTTTTCCACTGACAGCCGTCTGGTGATTCATTGCAAATCTAGCTAACCTGGCACTACCTCCCCTTCCTAATCTTATAGGAGAACTTATGATTACCACAACTCTCTTTAGCTGATCCCCCTGAACCATTGCACTCACTGGGCTCGGAACATTGATTACCGCGGCCTACTCCCTCTATATGTTCTTGATGTCTCAACGTGGCCCGGCGCCACACCACATCGTGAACCTCGTACCATTTCACACCCGAGAACATCTACTGATGGCGCTTCACCTTATTCCAGTAATTCTCCTCGTGACAAAGCCGGAACTTATGTGAGGCTGATGCTACTAGTAAGTATAGTTTAATCAAAACATCAGATTGTGATTCTGAAGACAGGGGTTAAAACCCCCTTACTCACCAAGGAAGGACAGAAATCAATAAGTGCTGCTAATACTTATGCCCCGAGGTTAAAGTCCTCGGCTTCTTTACGCTTCCGAAGGATAACAGCTCATCCGTTGGTCTTAGGAACCAAAAACTCTTGGTGCAAATCCAAGCGGAAGCTATGACCTCAACAGCCCTAGTCATATCCTCTTCATTCCTTTTAATTGTAACAATCCTTGTCCTGCCTCTCCTCATGACACTAAGTCCCAGCCCGCAAGGACCTAACTGAGCGGACACCCAAGTGAAAGCTGCCGTTAGTACTGCATTCTTCGTAAGCTTATTACCACTGATAGTTTACCTGGCCCAAGGGGCAGAAAACGTCACCACAAACTGACAATGAATAAACACCCAAATATTTGACGCAAATATTAGCTTTAAGTTTGATCACTACTCCCTTATCTTCACCCCTATCGCCCTTTTCGTCACCTGATCCATCTTAGAGTTCGCGCTATGGTATATACACTCCGACCCTAACATAAACCGGTTCTTCAAATACTTACTGCTATTTTTAGTAGCTATGGTTATCCTTGTTACAGCAAACAATTTATTTCAGTTATTTATTGGCTGAGAAGGAGTTGGCATTATATCTTTTTTACTCATTGGCTGATGGCACGGACGAGCGGACGCTAATACCGCAAGCCTCCAGGCGGTGATTTATAATCGTGTCGGAGATATTGGCCTGATTCTAGCCATAGCCTGATTTGCTATAAACCTCAACTCCTGAGAGATACAGCAGCTCTTTGCTTTGTCAAAAAGCTACGACATGACAACCCCCCTATTTGCACTCATCCTCGCGGCAGCAGGAAAGTCGGCCCAATTTGGCCTACACCCATGACTTCCGTCCGCCATAGAGGGCCCGACGCCGGTCTCTGCACTGCTACACTCGAGCACTATGGTGGTTGCGGGTATTTTCCTCTTGATTCGCCTGCACCCCCTCATGGAAGGCAACGAACTGGCGTTATCGGCCTGCTTGTGTCTGGGGGCACTTACTACCTTGTATACGGCCACTTGCGCGCTCACTCAGAATGACATCAAGAAAATCGTCGCTTTCTCAACATCAAGTCAGCTTGGGCTGATGATGGTCACCATCGGACTCAATCAACCACAACTAGCATTCCTCCACATCTGCACACACGCGTTCTTCAAGGCTATACTCTTCCTTTGCTCGGGGTCTATTATCCATAGCCTGAATGATGAGCAAGACATTCGGAAAATGGGTGGCCTCCATAAACTCTTACCTATCACCTCAACTTGCCTCACAATCGGAAGTCTAGCACTAGCGGGCACCCCTTTCCTCGCCGGGTTCTTCTCGAAAGACGCCATCATTGAGGCCCTTAACACTTCCTACCTTAACGCCTGGGCCCTTGTCCTGACCCTCATTGCCACCTCGTTCACTGCAGTCTACAGCTTCCGGGTTGTGTATTTTGTAACTATGGGGTCCCCACGATTCCTCCCACTATCCCCTATCAACGAGGACAACCCGCTTATAATTCAACCTGTGAAGCGACTTGCCTGAGGAAGCATTGTTGCAGGACTAGTCATTACATGCAACTTCCTGCCCACCAAGACACCAGTTATAACTATGCCTACCGCCCTAAAGGTGGCGGCCCTGATGGTGGCTGTTGCTGGCCTTCTTGTGGCTATAGAGCTCGCAGCCAAGACAAACAACCCCTACAAAACTGCCTACAAGAACTCCCCCCACCACTTCTCGAATATGCTAGGGTACTTCCCCTCGTTAATACACCGGCTCTCCCCAAAAGCCAGCCTAGTCCTGGGGCGATCAACTGCTACTAAACTCGACCAAACCTGACTTCAAATCGCAGGTCCAAAGTCGATCACTCTCACCCAGATAATACTAGCGCAGATAGTGGGTAATATCTCACGGGGAACAATTAAGAAATTCTTAACCATCTTCCTTCTGACTATAATTTTGGCAATTGCCCTAATTCTTATTTAAACCGCTCGGAGCGTCCCACGGCTTAAGCCCCGCGTTAACTCCAGCACCACAAGTAGGGTTAACAAGAGTACCCAGGCGCAAATAACTAATATTACCCCACCGAAGGAGTACATCATGGCTACACCCCCAACGTCCCCTCGTAACACAGAGAACTCTTTTAACTCATCAATAGCTGCTCACGAACCCTCATGTCATCCCCCTCAAAATACCCCCCCTATTAGTATAACCCCTACCAGATACACTAGCACGTACCCTATTACCGACCGACTCCCTCACGCCTCTGGAAAAGGCTCAGCGGCCAACGCTGCCGAGTAGGCAAACACTACGAGCATCCCCCCTAAATAAATTAAGAAAAGGACTAGGGACAAGAAAGGCCCCCCACTACCAATCAGCACCCCACATCCGACCCCCGCCGCTACTATCAGCCCTAAGGCAGCAAAGTAAGGCGTAGGATTGGACGCAACAGCAATCAATCCTATAATCAAGGCTATTAGTAATAAAGACACGAAATAAGTCATGGTTCCCGCTCAGACTTTAACCGAGACTAGTGACTTGAAGAACCACCGTTGTAATTCAACTACAGGAACAGTAATGGCAAGCCTACGAAAAACCCACCCACTAATTAAAATCGCCAATGGTGCACTAGTTGACCTCCCAACACCATCAAATATTTCGGCACTATGAAACTTCGGATCCCTGTTGGGGTTGTGCTTAATCACTCAGATCCTGACCGGGCTTTTCCTAGCTATACATTATACCTCTGATATCTCGACTGCGTTCTCCTCCGTCACGCACATTTGCCGAGACGTCAACTATGGCTGACTTATCCGGAACATACATGCTAACGGAGCATCATTTTTCTTCATTTGTATTTACATGCACATTGCCCGTGGCCTGTACTACGGATCCTACCTCTACAAAGAAACCTGAAATATTGGAGTCGTCCTACTTCTTCTCGTTATGATGACAGCCTTTGTAGGTTACGTTCTCCCATGAGGCCAAATGTCCTTCTGAGGTGCCACCGTTATTACGAATCTTCTGTCGGCGGTACCTTACATGGGTGATACCCTTGTACAGTGAATTTGAGGGGGGTTTTCAGTAGATAACGCAACATTAACGCGATTCTTCGCCTTCCACTTCCTCTTCCCATTTGTCATCGCGGGTGCCACCGTTCTTCATTTACTGTTCTTGCACGAGACAGGATCAAACAACCCGGCCGGGCTGAACTCCGACGCAGACAAAATCTCCTTCCACCCCTACTTCTCCTACAAAGACCTTCTTGGCTTCGTCCTGATGCTATTAGCTCTCACATCCCTGACCTTGTTCTCCCCCACCCTGCTCGGCGACCCAGAAAACTTCACCCCAGCAAATCCCCTGGTTACCCCACCACACATTCAGCCCGAATGGTACTTCTTGTTCGCCTACGCTATTCTCCGGTCCATCCCAAACAAGCTAGGGGGAGTTCTGGCGCTATTATTTAGCATTCTAGTACTATTAGTTGTCCCAATTTTACACACCTCAAAACAACGAGGACTAACCTTCCGACCCATCACCCAGTTCTTATTCTGAACCCTTGTGGCAGATATGATTATTCTGACATGAATTGGGGGCATACCTGTAGAACACCCATACATTATCATTGGCCAGGTCGCCTCAGTTCTGTACTTTGCATTATTCCTCCTTCTTACCCCACTCGCAGGTTGAGCAGAGAATAAAGCATTAAAATGAGCTTGCCCTAGTAGCTTAGATTGAAAGCATCGGTCTTGTAATCCGAAGATCGAGGGTTAAACCCCCTCCTAGCGCCCAGAAAAAGGAGATTTTAACTCCCACCCCTGGCTCCCAAAGCCAGGATTCTAAAGTTAAACTATTTTCTGGTGGACCAATATGGTTACACTTTGATATGTAGCACCTCATGTGCAGTGCAAACATATGCTTTAGCGCCTACATAATATACCTGTATTATGTAGGTGTGATACAGCTATGTATTATCACCATTGGTTTATTTTAACCTAAAAGCAAGTACTAACGTCTAAGACGTGCATAAACCAAATTTATGCAATATACTAGGGCTATATATGTATTATCACCATTCATCTATTTTAACCTAAAAGCAAGTACTAACGTCTAAGACGTGCATAAGCATATTATTAAACCTCAGAAATATTGTATCTTAACCCGGGTAATAGGTTGTTCCCCTAAATATCGCACTCAACATTTTCCTTGAATTACCTAACTAGGATTTACCACGAGAATCTTAATGCAGTAAGAGACCACCAACCTTGCCATATAAGGCATACTATTCATGATAGAATCAGGGACATATTATGGAGGGTGGTAAACTGTGAATTATTCCTTGCATCTGATTCAAATCTCATGGACATGGCATGTTTAATCCCGTTATTTAGAGTGTCCTTGCATCCGGCTATTGGTGTCATTACATACTCCTCATTACCCCACATGCCGGGCATTCTTTTATATGCATAACGTTCTTTTTTTTGGTTACCTTTCACTTACATCTCAGAGTGCAGGCTCAATTAACATCTCAAGGTTGTACATTTCCTTGCATGGGTAAATTAGGTTAATGATTAAAAGACATAACTTAAGAATTACATTATACTCTATCAAGTGCATAACGTATCTGTCCTTCTTCAACTTACCCTGATATAGATGCCCCCCTCTTCGGTTTTCGCGCGACAAACCCCCTTACCCCCTACGCTCAGCGGATCCTGTTCTCCTTGTCAAACCCCGAAAGCAAGGAAGGCCCGAGAACGTCCAGACTAACAAGTTGAGATATGGGTTAGCCATCCGCATTATATATATATATATGTCACATAACCCTTAAAAGTTTTTCCAAAAAAAAGCCTAAAAAGCTCTATTGAATTCGTGACTAAATTTTTTCAATGCTAAAAAATCGAACATTTAGTT